GACAGTTGACAGTATTATTTATATATATATATAATTTGATATGACTTTGATATGATTTAGGGCTCAATAAAATTCCCAAATCAGACTTTGGTAAATCATTTTTTTTTGCATCTCCTGCTCTGCTGATTCAGAGGTACCGTATCTTGGATCCAATGCAAAACTCTTTCTGAATGAGAGAGATAAAGACGAGAAAAACCAATGAAATAAAGTTGAAAGATTGTATAGTTTAATGGTAAAGTTTGATTACCATTAACCCCCAGAAAAGTTAACGAGTTTTTCGGTTTGATTCATATCCTATTCATCTTCTAAAGGTGTCCCTCGGCTGATTTATATTAAGTTAAGGTGGCCTTAGGCCTTATTCCCTATTGTATTTGTATTGTGTAGTGCTTTTTGATTTCCTAAAGGTGGCCATAGGCCCCTATGGTCCATTGGTGCCCCTATGGTCCAGTGGTTACGACCTCTCTCTTTCACGGAGAAAACGAGGGTTCAAGTCCCTCTAGGGGTATACCAAGACCATAGGAGTAGGATTTTATCAAAAGTGAAATGTATTTGTCAAGTCCGCCTGGTAGACGAAAGGAAGTTGATTATGGAACGTCTAATTAGGCGTTGGGTCGATGCCCGAGTGGTTAATGGGGACGGACTGTAAATTCGTTGACAATATGTCTACGCTGGTTCAAATCCAGCTCGGCCCAAAAATTAGCCAATATACTATCAAATGGTAGAACCCTCTTGTTCTTAAGAAATACCTGATAAGAGAGAATAAAAAAGAAGCCAAATTTTCTGTTAGATCTCTTCTTATTTCCCTGGGATTGTAGTTCAATAGGCAAGAGCACCGCCCTGTCAAGGCGGACGTTGCGGGTTCGAGCCCCGTCAGTCCCGACGGATCCAATAAGTACATCAATTCACCTCTCCATTTTATGTGAAATGTTTATGTGAAATGAAAGAAGGGACAGAGATCATAATTTAATTCCGAAGGGGTTTCCCCTCTTTTTTTCAGGATTCTGTCGAAGAAAGAACAAACACTAAACTAAAATAAAATGAAAATAACTAAAACAGTGAAGTTGATAGAATATTCCATCTTTTCTCCCGCGACTCCTCTTTCTCATACTTCTTTGTCTTCCAAATAAAATTGGATCATTCAAATTTACAACCTAATTCCTCTCTTTTTCCACTTCGCTTGTATTTTTTGTTGGCGTTTTGTAGTTAATGGAAACGGACGAGGATACTTCATTTGATGGTTCTATACGGAAGACCTAGGGTAGGTTATAGAAAAGAAAGAAAAGAAAAGAAGGATAAATAAAGGAATTTTTGATTGGTCCGGGAATCCAATCTTGGATTCGGTATGGATAAAAGATCTTCGTATGTTATACTATTCAATTCTCGACGACGAATTAATTTAATAGCTCAGGTATTGTTATTCATGATATTGATCCGATTCAAGATCATCGATAGGTAATGCATTCATTGAATTGACAGGTGAAAGATTTATCATCTCTATGGGATTAAATCCCGAGTTATTGTGAAATAAAAAAAAACGATGAGATTGAGATTATGGAAGTAAATATTCTTGCATTTATTGCTACTGCACTGTTCATTTTAGTTCCTACTGCTTTTCTACTTATCATTTACGTAAAAACAGTCAGTCAAAATAATTAATTACTTGAAATGAAACTTGACTTCTGAGTTCTTATCAATAGTTGAAGAAATCAAATCAAAAGAATTATTTTTTTGCGTTTTAAATGAAATCAACGGGCTATAATGAGCGGTATTCTATGAGATCCGAGAGTATGGTAAGAAATTTCTTACCATACTCTCTATTAGTGTTATAGTAGTGTATAAAGTTGTACTTTACTTTCTAATAAAGTTGGTATACTATATTAGCTTCTATCTTCAATATATGTAGTGATTAATCCATATATGGAATTAACGTAGGACCCAATTCTCTTTCTTTCTGAAATAATTGTTTTGCTGTTATATAATACATTTCTCCACTAGAATCCAATGGAATTTCGAAATGAATAAATTTTGATTTGAAAATTATTTCAATTCAAATAAAAAATAAAAAATGCGTTGCAGAACGATCTATAAAACAATTGATACCATTTCATTCCTAAACTAAATTAGTAGTCCTTCTAAAGTCCACTTCTTCCCCATACTACGAGTGAAAGGGAAAATGTAAAGACTACCATTAAAGCAGCCCAAGCGAGACTTACTATATCCATGTCAATTATGTCCCTTATCTTTATGCTAGAAATATTCCATTATTGTATTGCTCACTAATAATAGTAGAATCCATGGTCCAGAGTCAAAAAGGGATTCTGGCCGAACACTATTGATGAACCAATCAAATAAATCCATTTCTAAAAAATTCCTATATGATTTCTAACCGGGAAAGACTAAACACAACTAAAATACACAATGACGCTACAAAGGAATGTTACTAATGGAACATATAGTAATAAAAAAACAGGGCCCATTCTTTGTTGCCCTTCAAAGTACAAATAGATCAATTCCTATCTATTACATACTTTTATTTCCTATTTGATCTAATCCGTACCCTTTCCTTTCCCGATTGTCTCTCTGAAGCAGTTGGGAGATAGTATATTATACTCTTGACGAGGGGTTTCAAAAAAAATAATAATTTTTTTTCACTTTTTCTATAAAAAAGTAAATTATCCATCCAATCTCAATCTAATAGTGATTGAATGCCTGAACACTCAGAGATTCTCGCGAGTCTATATATGTAGATTACATAAAGGACTTTCCACAACTAGTTAGCCGCCGGCGGCTATGCCAATGAAATTCAAGACCCAATCAGTAGACATTAGCAGTAGAAGGGAATCGGGAAGTCTTGCTTCGACCATTATAATATAATCTTTATTTGAATTTTAGATTGAAAGATTTCCAATCTTTTACAAAATCCCCAGAACAGATGTTTAGAATCAACCAAGTATCAACAATCGCCTTATCTGTTGGGTAAAATTTGGGTGATTTATATCAGCAGATAATAAATTTTGATTCGTTTGTTGATGAGGCGGCACCCGGATTTGAACTGGGGAAAAAGGATTTGCAGTCCCCCGCCTTACCACTCGGCCATGCCGCCAAAACGATACACAATAAGATAAAATTTTATGGGTTGGATTACTAAACTTTAGTTTATTGTACTTGCATCCCTTTTTTAATTTCATCCTTTTTTTCTAAATTTATAAAAATTCTAAAAGAAACCCTTTTCCCCTTTTGTTTGACCACCCCTTCGATTGATTGTATAGTATCTCAAAACATAAAATGTCGAAAAACTTCCCCTCACTTTTCTATTGAAAAATCAAATGTATATTTTCATTCAAAAAAGCCAAAATTTATGACACAAAATTTATGACAAATGGGAACCATTAACTATTCGTTGACTGAGAATTCCTGAATGATTCTTGGATTTGAATCTAAAATTGGGGTTGCCTAATGACATAAGAAACTACAAAACATACTTAATTGATTCTTAATCCTTTCAATTTCCATTATAACAAAAACGATAAGTATATGTAAACCCCACAATGGAAATTCTTACACAGATACCAAATTGGGTATCTTTTTTAGAGTATGTTTCCTATACCTATAAATATATGGAATTCGTTGGAACAAAAAAAGGCCCGGCTGGGTATTGACCGGGCCAGGCCCAAAAGGCACTTCGAACAAAATAAAAGCAAGAAGGTCTTCTTTATTTATCTTTCTATTTGGATCTTTCGAGCATCTAAATGGAATTGCTAATTATATAATAACGATAAAGAATGTGAAAGAAATACTTTCGTTAATCCTTACTTGATGTGTAATGTAACATAGTAATTATCTTTTTCAATTGGGAGAGATGGCTGAGTGGACGAAAGCGGCGGATTGCTAATCCGTTGTACGAGTTATTCGTACCGAGGGTTCGAATCCCTCTCTTTCCGTTTCCGTTGATGACTTTCTATTTTTTTCTTTCAAATTTCGCAAACCCCTTTTAAATGATTTTTTTACTAGTTAAACGTATGGAATATGAATATATAAAATAAAATCTTAAGAAAATTGTAAATCAAGCAAGAAAAACGAAATTTTTATTTTATTCTTCACGTCCAGGATTACGTCCTGGATCATTGGATAGGAATCCAAAGATGAAGAGAGAAACAAAGAATATTACTACTGTGTAAACGAAAAGTTTGAGAGTAAGCATTACACAACCTCCAAGATCATTTTTTGAAAAAGAAAAACGAGAAAAGATAATAGATCCTTCATTTTTATATCACATATCCTATTTTGACACCAAGAAATGAATTCTAGAAATAGAAAAGAATGTTCAGAAATTCAACTGAAGTTTAAATTTGTAATAAGAGTCTTTGATTATCACAAATCACTTTCATACCCACAATTAGATATTCTAAGGGACCCTAACCTAATAAGGTCTTTCGCCGGAAAAAGGATTAGAATCGGGAAATGGGGCGAGCCAAATTTATTGCGGCTAGCCAAGAATTTCAATGTTTGAATTGAAGGTTCATACTCCCAGACTTATTTGATCTTATCAATTGTTATAATTTTTATCGAATAAATCATGAATTTTCTAGGATAGTATTCAAGATCTTATCGAAAACTTACAGCAGCTTGCCAAACAAAGGCTAAAAGAAAAAAGAACAGGGGTATGACTGGCATAACATCTACGATTGGATTCAAAAAAGCATAGGCTTCGGGCAATTTGGCGAAGAAAAGACTACTCGGATAAAGGGCAGAATTAAGACAGATCAAACTAAAGATATTAAGCATAACAGACATTTTGTTCGTCGAGATAATTGCATTTTGATTGAGTTATTTATATAAGGAAAAATGAAGAAAGTAAGGTAGACAAAAAACTCCTTCTTTTTCCGCTCAATCAAAAATCCTCCAATTCTCAAAGGAGAATAGAAGAAATCATACTTTCATACAATATCTTAATTGAATTGTATGTAATGATCAATAAATTCAGTTGAATTCTAGATATACACATGTCAAAATCCTAGCACGAATCTATAATATATTCTATAAAGAAGAATAAAGAAGAAAGATTTTCTATAGATAGTTGGGCTGGAATTGACGAACACTTAATACCAATATTATTCTTTATTAGTATTAGTGTCCAATAACAATATAAATGGGGCGTAGCCAAGTGGTAAGGCAACGGGTTTTGGTCCCGCTATTCGGAGGTTCGAATCCTTCCGTCCCAGAGCATATCCATTGTATCCGAATACATCTTTTTTGTTCAACAAGGTTCTGTTTCAAGGTCTAATATTGGATAGAATCTTATTCTTCTTTCTTTTTTGATTTTTAATGATTCTTTTCGGAATCATATCTCAGTTTTTCACAAAATGAACTAAATCGAGTTCAAATGACATGCAAATGTAACTGACTCCTTTTGTGATCCAGATAAAGATAAGATGGGGCATAGATCACAGTTGCAGAAAGATTACTTAACCTCAGGTTAAACAAAATATGAAAATACATATAAAATGAGGAAGTGCTTAGCCTATGGGTATGTATTGTTATCCTATTTCAGTGACAATAGTCTTTCTATTTTTGTGAAAAAGAATTTGCATCCCTAAAATATTCAAATTTAAATATTTAACAATGATATTTCTTTTTATTGTTCGATCTATTTAGCTTATTTGCTTTAAATCATTGACAATTCTATTCGAAAAGAAACAGAAATTCTTATTTCTTATGATAATCAAATGTAGGCTTTACTGTAAAAGTAAAACTTGACTCAAATAATGATGTCGAAGTAGGAAACTTTTTCAATTATCAAGATTTGTAATGATTCCTTATGGGTTGAATCTTTGAGAAGTTGGAAATGGGTCAGTCTATCTTATTGATTGAGTCACTTGAACAGGCAGAGTCAAATAGAATTTATTTATTCGTGTTATTTCTGTTAGTTATGTTATTTCTATATTTAGATTTCTGGATATTTCTGTTAGATATTTTTTTGAGATATAGATTTATAGAAAAAATTTCCGTTCATACAAAAAAAGCCCGGGTCTTGCTAAGATTTCTTAATAAAAAATATTTATTATTATTTATTATTTATGTAGCTAGGAAAAAAATATATAAATGACTATGTCTCTGTACCGACTGAACCAATGACTATTCATGATTCCATAATTGAATCAATTCCATACTGGTTCCAAATTAGAGGAATGTTATGGTAAAACTTCGTTTAAAACGATGTGGTAGAAAGCAACGTGCGACTTGAAGGACACGATCCGGTGTGGATTTTTATTCTTACATCCACCATTTTCTTTTATATAGGAATGAAGGTGCTCTTGACTCGACGTCGTTTGTTCTATTCTACTAGAACCCTTCTTTTTTATTGGGTTGTAATGTAAATAGTTCATGATGGAGCTCGAGTAGAAAGTATGGATTAATTTCTCAGGGGCAACGATCTAGGGTTAATGCCAATCAATAAATTGGAACAACTTCGTAAGTATATCTTCGATATCGATATAGAAATTGAAAGGATCCGATTCGAGCAAATTTTCAATTCAAAAAAATTGTTGGAACCGCAAAACGTTTTCGATCCACAGTGTATCGCGCACGAATCAACCGTCGGTATGATTCTAGAAAGAAATCACAAAAGGGGTATGTTGCTACCATTTTGAAAGGATTCAGAAGCACCGAAGTAATGTCTAAACCCAATGATTTAAAACAAAGATAAAGGATCCCAGAACAAGGAAACACCGCTTCAATTGTCTCACAGATCCGAATAAAGAATCCAAATAGATTTTCAACGAGACAAAAGGGGGGGGTTAAAGACCACTCAATAAAAAAATATCTTAATTTTATTTAATATATTTGATAATTATTGAACTTGAGTTATGAGTACAAATGATTTTTTAGTTTTCAGTAAGGAAGTTAAATAAAAATGACTATGAGTTAAATTATAGGCTAATTTCTTTTACGGATTCCTTTACTATTTATTATAATTTTATCCATAGACAAAACTTCAAATCATTTTTTCTCGAGCCGTACGAGGAGAAAACTTCCTATACGGTTCTAGGGGGGGGTTCTTTTTCATCTACATCTATCCCGATGAGCCGTCTATCGAATCGTTGCAATTGATGTTCGATCCCGAAGAGAAGGAAGAGATCTTCGGAAAGTGGGTTTTTATGATCCGATCAAGAATCAAACTTATTTAAACGTTCCCGCTATTCTCTATTTCCTTGAAAAAGGCGCTCAGCCTACAGGAACTGTTCAGGATATTTTAAAAAAGGCAGAGGTTTTTAAGGAACTTTGCCCTAATCAAACGAAATTCAATTAAATTAAGGAATTAAATTAAGGAAATAAAAACTAAGGGTAGGATAGTGATTTCTATATAATTTTGGATATCTTTTCTATACTATGTTTTTTTTATTTCCTTCTTTTCTTGCTCTATTAGTATCTATTTATCATTTCTTTTATAGAATCTTTTTCTAACGAAAACCTTATTTGATTGATCCTCACAAAATCAAA